TCCTAACTGAAAAAATAGAATATATATTTTTGTAGATTCAATATCATGCAAAAAAGTTTTAGAATATTTTCTACTAATAGAACCTTATTCTATTGCCTTTCGTATATAATCTTTGTATTTCTTCAAAGTTGAAATCTTTTTTAGTTCATTTAATTTATAATTGAATAAATTCGATTTATTGCTCAAGCAATTTCCCTCGCTTTGTTTGTCCCTTACTTTTCGATTAGAAACGAAATAAATAATAAACCGAAAAAAGTAAAAAAAGTTCAATCTAGACAAATCGAAATTAAGACTACGCCTTTGACGAACAAGATTAAGAATCATTCCTATTTCAACACAAGAAAAAGATATGTCAAATTCCTTTTCTTGTGTCGAAGACTAGAAAGGAAAAGAATTCCCTCTAAAATCGTTTGCTACCCCCATTTCTCTTTTCTGTGCATGATATTCTCCATTTAGTCTAAGTCTAGTATCTAATCTAATTTGATTAACGAATAGAAAACTCTTTTTTTATGTACTCTGTTACATTTCAATCTGATAAGAGTTCGTTATCGTGATATAGTCATATCATTCAAATTTAATTTGAGGTGAAAAAGGCCTTTCATACTTTTTTTATTTCTTGATCATACATAATTGGCAACATGAATTAAGTTCTTCTTACAAACTTTATGTTGATAAATCCGCGAATCTAGAAATTCATTTCGGACAATTGAACCTTTTCAAACTGTTTCTTTTTAAGAACCAAAAAAATTTGTGCCAAAATAACAGATGCCAAGAAGAACAAAAGACCTTGGACCCGTAATGGATCTTGTAGTACTATTTCTGCATCTCCCTGACCAAATCCACCCACATTGGGATTACTTGTTAATGGTTGATCGAGTTTAATAGATTCACCTTCTGAAACAAGGAGTTCTGGGCCTGGAGGAATAATATCAACCACTTGACGTCCATCCGATGCGTCTGCTATGGTGATTTCGTATCCGCCCTTTTCTTTTCGTATAATTTTATTTACTATACCCGCTGCTGTAGAATTATAAACTGTATTGTTACTCTTGCTTCCGTCAGGATAAATTTGACCCCTTCCCCTGTTACCACCTACGTATATTGGATATTTTAAGAAATGAACATCCTTCTTAGTAGAAGGGTCGGGAGAAAGAATAGGAAAGGTGATTTCACTATATTTTTGCCCAGGAACCGGACCTACCACAAGAATATTTTTTTTATTGGGGCGATAGCTCTGAAAAGAAAGATTGCCTATTTTTTCTTTCATCACGGGAGAAATACGATCGGGTGGAGCTAATTCAAAACCCTCGGGTAAAATCAGAACAGCCCCCACATTCAAAGCCCCTTTTTTGCCGTTAGCAAGAACTTGTTTGAGTTGCATATCATAAGGAATTCGAACAACTGCTTCAAATACAGTATCAGGAAGGACCGCTTGTGGAACCTCAATATCCACGGGCTTATTTGCTAAATGGCAATTGGCACATACAATACGCCCAGTAGCTTCTCGTGGATTTTCATAACCCTGCTGCGCAAAAATGGGATATGCGTTTGAACTGGGTGACCGAGTTATTATATATATCATGAGCGATACGGAAATGGATCGAGTAATCTGTTCTTTTATCCAAGAAAAGGTATTTATAGTTTGAGTTTGCATAGTCCAATCCTTGATCCCGAAAATTTCTACAATAAGTTGGGTAGGTTGCTAATCTAGTTCCCTATCCACGAGTCTGCTATTTGCTGGAATCTAAGAAAAACTCCTTGCCTTTGATGGGTAGACATAGAAAGAGTCAGTATGATTTTGGCTTCGGACCAAAGTAACAAACATTCTAATTGGATTAATATCAGCTACTTTAGAGTAGATCCTTTTTGATTTTAGTCATTCATTGAATGATAAATCACTACAAGCGATGGGGATACACGATTTAAATAACGGAAGATCCAATATTTTAAAATTGTATCTAGAATGACTGGAAAAGTGGAAACAAGACCAGATATAATTTGATCGTTATAAGCAAATCCAAAATCTTTGTAGATAGAACCAATCATTAGTTCCCAACCATGGGGCGAATGGAATCCAATACATAAATCAGTTAATAAAAGAATAGAAAAGGCTTTGATTGTGTCACTTAAGTTATATAGAAATTCCTGAATCCAAGAGTTAAGAATAAGAAGTTCATTATTACACAGAATAGAATAACCACTTAGAATAATGAAACAGATTATATTTGTCGAGAAGTGCAAAATCGTATGAATAAAATCCCCGTTGTGCATCTTGATCAATTGAATCGTTTCGTTATGGATTCCTATATGAAGTTTTTGTAAATGTATCTTCGGGTATTCCTTTATCATTTCGTCCAACAGGAGTAGTTCCTCTAATTCTATAAATTTTGCTAGAACACTCCTTTCTTGAATATCATTCAAGAAAGTTTCGGATTGTTTAGTATTCCACCAATTAGTAACCCAAGATTCCAGATTTTTATGAAATGAGAGAGAGATCCACCAAGGTAAAAAGACTATAGATGCAATAAATAGAAGGGGAATAAATGCTTTCTTTTTTGCCATTTTTTTTCTCTATAAATTCAATTGTTAATGAACCCTTTTTATTCGTCGACTCTATGTGATCAAACATTTATATTTATATAAAGTTCTATTACAAGGTATCAAGCCTATGAAGCTATTTTCTGCTTTGCCATTCGGTGATGAGTCCTTCCTTGATAATTTTGAAAAATATTGAAATAATACAAAAATCGAATAAATAATAAAAACTTCTTTTTTTCCAGATATTTCAATTGATCAAATTCGAAGCAATTTTTTACTTTCGACAAATACCCGAAAGAACCACTCCAAGTAAAGAATTCAGATAAAAAAAAAATAAAACTATCGAAATATCAAATATTTCAAAAAATTGAACTGACTACCCATAGTACAAAAATAACAAAATGGAGAGAAACTTATGAATCTGATAATTAAAAATGGGCGGCAAAACAATACAAAAATTGGAGAGTTTTTTTTACCCCCAGTTGAGAATGAAAAAGCAGTCCTTCATCAATTCATTTCAAAAAACTTCAATTGGTACACGCAAGAAATAGGCCAATTCAGCAGCTTTTTGTTCAATTTCTCGTGGAGTCAAATTCTCATCAGTACGAGTCAAAGGTATGGCCCCTTGGCCTCGGATTTCCAGATAAAGGATACGACGAGTAGAAAGACCCTCTTTAAGTTCTATTCTTATCGACTGAATATCTTTTATAAGGAATTGGAGGAAGATGCGACGATTTTTTCCAGGGAATCCCCAACGAAAAATACACACTCTACCTTCTGTTCTATCGAATAGATCATAACCACTACCTACATTCCACGAAATTGTGCACCACAAATAGGAGCTAATAAAGAGGCCTGCGATCCCATAGAAAGACATCACGATCCCTTGTGGAAAAAAAAGGATTTGCTGAGAAGGAAATAAAGATATCAAATTCCTACCAAGATAGCTGGAAGTTCCAACCAATAAGAAGCCTAATGAACCTAAAAAGAGGATAAAGGCCCAGCAAAAATTACTTGTTTTTCGAGACCCTTTTATAAGTTCTATCCATATACGTTCTGATTGCCCATTCATACTATATCGAGTTGCATTTAATTTAATTTGAATTGAAAAAAGAACCCAAATAAAACGAGGTTTACTTTACGTATTCTTTTTGTTTCCGAAATAACTCTCATCAACTAGCACCATTATATTCTGATGTGAAGTAATTCATCGAATTAGTTTGATATAAGAATATTCCCTTCATAGAACCTACCCCGTCATAGATATCTACATACATTTACTTTCTATTTTAAACATCTACCGATTCGATCCTAATCTTGAAAATAATTTGAATTAAATTACTCGTTTTCACATACATAAAAGTTCCTTCTTTTATGTTTGAAAGAAATCGCGTGTTATACCATATTCCACTTTCTACTAAATCAATCTCTGTGTTATGATTCAAATCTAAGTCTTGGTCTTGAAAAAATCAGATTTGACCCCACTGTGCCTAAACAATCTTGTTTCTTTGAATATGAAGAAATAAAGAAGCCATTGCAATTGCCGGAAATACTAGGCCCACTAAAGGCACCAAAATAGAGGGAAAGTTGCTAGTTGTCATAGAATGGGTACCTCGATTTACTATTTGTACCTGTTTTTTATATTGTTCTAAAAATATCTTAATTAGAGTTTTAACTAATTATATAATTATACTAATTATATCTAATATATCTAAGTGAGTATATACTAAGTGCAAGGAATTTAGAACTCAAAAAATGAACTTATTAAGCTTTCTACACAAAAAGATATGTATGAGAATCAACTTGATTCTTATTTTGCTATTCATTTTTGAATCGATGATAGTTACTTCGGCAACAATGAAATAAAAAAGAAAGAATTTTTTCAAATTATCGTCATTGTAAAAATGGGGATTCTCACAAAATAGAGCAAAAGCAAAATAGAGAAAGGCTATATTTTTTTTATTATTTGAATTAGAATTCGATATTTATATGTAAGAAGGGAAGATGAAATGGTTTGAATTTACCTAATTTCGGAAGTCACCTTTTTATCTTGTTGATAGAGGTTTCTTAATTCTTAATCAGAAATTTAAGTAAAAAAATTATCCGAAACTCTTAACTCTTTCTACAATTAGTATGTTGCCGACGAAAACCCCATTCTTCTTATTTTGACTTTGATTACGACAAACTAACTATTGCTACAAATGATTTATAATTGACTTGAATGCTTGACTTTGATTCTAAGGGAAAGAATGCAAATGCAGCTGAAATAACTCACTTACAACGTACTTTAAAGGATTACGTGGTACGATTAGATCGAATAAACCCTTATGAAATAAATGTTCCGATGTTTGTGAACCTTCAGGTACTGTCTTATTCAACGTTTGTTCAATTACTCTTTTACCAGCAAATGCAATGTAAGCGTTGGGTTCGGCAATAATTATATCTCCCAACATACCAAAACT